ACCAATCTCGAGTACTAAAGAAAGATCGCGATTTGGAATGAACCAAAATACTTGTTTGTTTTGTTACGGCAATAACACTTAGTAATAGTAAGACCACCCGATGGGTTGGATTTCACTACAAGAAAAAGGTTTGTTTTACAGCAAACCTACATTACACAATGAAACATACCACAGAGTGGTATAATAGACGGAATCGTAAATTATCTAATCTACATAAGAAAGATACTTCTAATAGAAAGAATTAGACATTATCGAATGATTTGACAGACCAAATCCCAAAACCAACTCAACTCATAGAATATAGAAGAAGGAAATTGATACATTTAGGACCAATTCATTATCTCTGCATTATCTCTGAATCAATCAATTGGGGTTGTTGTTCTGCCAAAAAGCGATTAGTCAGGCGACTCCACAAAACAAATACAAGAAAAAAATAGGTCCTAGATCTATGTGACTGTTGAAGTTTTTAGACAGAATCATGTCATGATTCTCACTTCATAAATTGACCGGATTCGATATACCAACGCAAAAATGTATCACTAACTCTTTAATCATGGACAGGAAAAGAGGAAAAAGGTCATATGTAATCCATCCACGAAGATTAATGAAGGAAGATGAGTATTTTATCCGAGATTTTACAAATACTGATTAGATCTATTGGAATGAATTATTGTTTTTTATTTATTGTTTTTATTTTCCTGTCCCTATGTATTTACATGAACATGTGGTAATACTTTTGGACCAACCAACCGGCCAGTCTATAAACAAGTACTAATGAGGAAATGAAAACTATACTAAACTAAAATAGAATGTATTAGGGCTATACGGACTCGAACCGTAGACCTTCTCGGTAAAACAGATCAAACTGATTATTATCGAAATGATTCGAACTGTTTCAAAGACCCAACATGCATTTTGTTGCATTGGGCTCTTTCATAAACTGATGTAAAGATCAGTTAGTCCACCATATTTTTCTTTACAGGAAAATAATGAGATGGCTCCATGTGCTCTGATTCATCATTTGTATTCTGATCTAGGAGCAATACCAAAGTGTTTCAAAGAAGGGTTACCTTGACTTAGGTCTGCCTTCGGCCTAGATCAAACTAAGTTAGATGGAGTCTCTATCGCTACGCTGCAAGAGTCGAATATGAGACTTCATACACCTTAAAGTTCATAGGACGAAAAAAGGTTATTTTGAGGCCCTTATACTCATTATGCCTAGCATTGAATGGACTGGGTATTTACCTTATCAACTATCAAATCAATGGCGGGTTCTATTTGATTTGGCACCTGAATTCGCACCTGAATCGGACCAACCCAATATTTGTCAGGCTATTGTTCTCTTGTTCCCTCGAATCTATGGAGTAAGACATCGATTTGTCAATTAAGATCAATTATGTTTCTTGCATTGCATAATGGGCTCCCTTGAAAAGCATTGGCGCACGTGTAAACGAGGTGCTCTACCTAACTGAGCTATAGCCCTTGTCATAGATATATTAACATATGGATAATTTCTTGTCAAGATGGATATTCCATAATCCCACATGATAGCTCTCTGATCCGTCTACTGTTAACAGATTGGTATTGCTTAGAAATAATATTCCACTTATAATCCTATAAGTGATGGGTCCTTTTTTTGGTGATAAATAACCTACTTAACTCAGTGGTTAGAGTATTGCTTTCATACGGCGGGAGTCATTGGTTCAAATCCAATAGTAGGTAGAACTTATTAGATACCGAAGCCAATTGAGTGATATCTAATAAGTTTTTCTACCCATTTTCTTTTTTTTTCGTTATATCAGATTAGACTTGATTGTGTTCAATTGGCAGAATAAAAATGTGGTGTGTAATAATACAGTTCTAAAGAACTTCTTTTGATTATTTTGATGTATTGACTTGACTAGGAGGAAATAGCATTTACAGCCTCTATTCGTGTCCTAGCTCGTCTGAGAGCTAGATTCGCTTCAATTGCTTGTCTCTTACCCTCAGCTCTACTCAAGTTAGCTTCAGCTATTTCAAGAGCTTGCTGAGCTTCTTGCGGATCAATGTCAGTACTCATCTCCGCATCATTTCCTAAAATGGTGATCTCATTATTACCTATTCTAGCGAAACCACCCATCAGAGCCACCGTTAACCATTGGTCGTTGAGGCGTATTCTCAAAAGACCTATATCTACAGCCGTGGCAATAGGGGCGTGGTTTGGTAATACGCCAATTTGGCCACTATTAGTAGATAAAATGATTTCTTTCACTTCTGAATCCCAAATAATTCGATTAGGAGTCAGTACACAAAGATTTAAGGTCATTTCTTCAATTTGCTCTCCACTTCTAAGTTCATAGCTTTCGCGGTAGCTTCATCGATGTTACCCACCAAATAAAAGGCCTGCTCGGGAAGACCGTCTAATTCTCCGGAAAGGATCAATTGAAACCCCCTAATTGTTTCTCCAAGACCAACATATTTCCCTGGAGAACCAGTAAATACTTCTGCCACGAAGAAGGGT